AATTGATCTCATCTTTTAAGAATTTTCATTTTTCTTTGTTGATTAATAACTTTATCCTTGAATAAAAAAGACTTTTTTTGGAGGAATATCGCATAGCTATTTCAACCTATCATTTTCCATTACGAAAAAAAAAAATTAGACATTGCATTAGTTCATGCATCATGCCAAGAATTCTATCTCTCTAAATAAAATAGTTATATAGGAAAGAAAGAATAAAAAAAGATCTATTTTTTGCAATTCTATTCTTTCGAGTTTATTTCGTTCCTATTCTCCTTTCTCAGAAAAGGGGGACATTACCAAAAGATTACTTCGTTCTTGATAGTTATTTACTTAATCAGTGGATAGGAACATACTCTGGATCGAAATCATGGGGAGTACTTCTTAATCGTTTCTACCAACTTAAAGCCCCAGTTTGAATTCCTTTTAGGTACATAAATATCCCCTTGGATAATTTATAGAATCTCCATTACTAATCCCTTGTGTATCTTGGTCTTCCTAACCATCCACCCATTTTTGTTAACCTTCCATTATGGTAATACATCTATGTTAATAGATAGTAAAAATTCCATAAAGTTGATCTTTTGAACCCGCTTCAAGCCATGATGACTAATCAACCAATCTTGGGGTAAACAGTTTCGACTGCTTATATTTACTTTCATTTAATTCTTGTACATAGGAAATGAGATTCAATCCCTTTAACGGCAAATTAATAAGTCGTTTTATTTCACTCATATAACTATCTGGTTTAGTTCATCAACCCGAATGATGAATAAAAAAATCAAAAATATATATTCAACTCATTTAACTTTCTTACTAGAAAGAAAAGAGATAGGGGAAATTTTATGTCTCACCGAATCACACGTAGAGATATTGATAATACACATAGAGTTAATGGTATTTCATAACTAATTGATTGAGCAGCAGCTCTTAAACCACCTAAAAAGGAATATTTATTATTTGATCCATATCCCGACATAAGAAGTCCAACGGGAGCAAGACTTGAAACAGCGATCCATAAGAAAACACCAATACTAAGATCGGCTAGAATAAGGTGATAACCAAAAGGAATTACTGAATAACTTAGTAAAATGGATATGACTGCTATGGATGGTCCGATACTGAATAAACGAGTATCCCCTCTAGATGGAAAAAGATTCTCTTTGAAAAGTAGTTTTGTGCCATCTGCTAGAGCTTGAAGAATTCCCAAGGGGCCGGCGTATTCAGGTCCAATACGTTGTTGTATCCCTGCAGATATTTCTCTTTCTAACCAAACAATTACTAGTACACCTAGTGTGATTCCTAATACAAGAGTCAAAATAGGAACAAGCATCCATATGATCCCATGGACTTCTTTTAAGAATTCCAATCTGGAAAAAGAATGGATAGCTTGTAGTTCTGTTGTATTATCAATTATCATTTCAACGATCAACTTCTCCCATAATGATATCTATGCTACCTAGTATCGTCATAATATCAGCCAATTTCATTCTTTTAACCAACTGAGGAAGAATTTGCAAGTTGATAAAACCCGGTGGACGAATTTTCCATCTCCAAGGAAAAACACTCTGATCTCCTATCAGAAAAATTCCCAATTCTCCTTTTGGTGCTTCGACTCTTACATAAAGTTCCTGTTTGGACAATTCAAAAGTTGGAGAAGGTTTTTTACTAATAAATCGATAGTCAAAATCATTCCATTCAGTATCTTTTATTCTACCAAAGCGTCGGATTTCTAAATTCTCAAAGGGCCCCCCTGGAATTCCTTCCAGAGCCTGTTGGATAATTTTTATGGATTCTGTCATTTCACTGATTCGTACTAAATAACGAGCTAATGAATCCCCTTCTTTTTGCCATTGAACCTCCCAATCAAATTCGTCGTAACACTCATAATGATCAACTTTACGAAGGTCCCATTGTATTCCGGAAGCTCGTAGCATTGGTCCTGATAAACCCCAATTTAATGCTTCTTCTCCTACAATAATGCCTACACCCTCAACTCGTTCTAAAAAAATAGGATTCCGTGTAATAAGCTTTTGGTATTCAGCAACCCCTGTTAAAAAATAATCACAAAAATCCAAACATTTATCTATCCATCCATGAGGTAGATCAGCAGCTATTCCTCCGATACGAAAATAATTATGCATCATTCGCATACCGGTGGCAGCTTCGAATAGGTCATATATCAATTCTCGTTCTCGAAAAATATAGAAGAAAGGGGTCTGTGCCCCAATATCTGCCATAAAGGGGCCAAGCCATAACAAATGGGAAGCTATACGACTCAACTCCAACATAATGGCTCTGATATAGCTAGCCCTTTTAGGTACTTGAATATTGCCTAGTTGTTCGGGTCCATTTATGGTTATTGCTTCTGTGAACATAGTAGCTAAATAATCCCAACGTGTTACATAAGGCAAATATTGTATAATTGTTTGGTTTTCCGCAATTTTCTCCATTCCCCTGTGTAAATAACCCAATATTGGTTCACAGTCAATAACATCTTCACCATCGAGAGTAACGATAAGTCGAAGAACACCATGCATTGATGGGTGGTGAGGACCCATATTGACTATCATGAGGTCTTTTCTTGTAGTTGGTGCAATCATAAGTTTTTTACCGAGTCATTCTTCCATGAATTGCTGAAAGTAAAAAGAAGTTCATCAAAATTGAAACGAATAAGTTCAAATGATATAACTCTTCAAATTAACGAGTTTTTGTCTCTCGAATATCCAACTGACCTATTAATTCTTTATAACGTACTCTATTTTTTTTTGACAAATAAGCCAGTAATCGTTGACGTTTTCCCAAAATTTTTCGCAAACCTCTCTGAGATGAATAGTCTTTTTTGTGCAATTCCAAATGTGAAGTAAGTCTCCTTATCTTAGTGGTGAAACTAAATACTTGAAATTCAACAGACCCTCTGTTTTCTTCGTTTTCTTTTTGAGAAATAACCGAAATGAATGAATTTTTTACCATAAAAAAATTGACCCTCTCCCTTTTTACAGATATGGATTTTACCGATCAGTAATAATAATGCCATTCATTTTAATGTGGTATATACAATAATCTAATCAAAGTTTCTTTATGAACTCCTAATTTTTTCAATTCAAATGAATCAATCCAATTTTCAATTGGATTTAGATAGGTATAGGATTGGCACATTTTCATATTCACAAAAGCGAAGAATTTAGACCTAAAATGAAGAAGGTTCTGTTGATTCATTTCTAGATCGAATTAATATGATACATTATTCATTTAGTATTGGATATTAGAATGAAATCTAAGACAGGACGTGTGATGTGTGTATTTGTTTGTTTTCATATATCCTATATGATATAGGATATATAGGAAAAATGTACTATCAACGAATTTTTAATCGTGGATACAGATGTATCCTTAACATACTGAAACGACTGCCATTATTGGTATCAAACCAATAGCGATTCATACAAGCTAGATCTTCTAATCGATAATTAGGCCAAAGAAAGAACTTTAATTTCATTAATTTATTTTTATCCCTATCAAAGTGATTACTGTCATCTAGAACTTGGCTGCTATTCTTCTCGTTGCAAAATACAGGATTTCTATCTACATCATTCCTATTCTTTGAATTGAAACAAATTAGAATTCTCAATTTTCTACGACGCTTAAACGATAAAATATTTTCAGGAACAAGCAAATCCAAATTATTTTTGTCTCTATTTCCTGTTATTCTTTCATGTGGTGGAATAGATTCATCAAAATTTTTCTTAGCAACATATCTTTGTTCTCGGTATCTTTGATTAGTTTGATGCTTACTCTTATGAACCAACAAAATACCTATGGTTTGATACATAATAAAATGTCCATCGTTTTTTACAGACATGCGAATGGGTTCGATAATAAATATTCCCCTTTTGATCAATTCTGGAAGAGTTAAATTCTTCTGAATCAGCATTATATCCAAACTCATTTCTCTCCTTTGAATCGAGGATATAGTAATTTTTTTTGGATCTATTAGTCTAAGCAGAAGACAATATACCTTAATATTATTGATCATTCTTTGATTCAAAGTATCGTTCCATCTCAATTGAAAAAGCAAATACCGTTTCAGGAACAAATCCAGTTCTGCTTCCGTGTTGCTTTTGTATTGTTTTTTCTTTTTACCCCTTTTCATATCTGATCTCGTAGAATCTTCTTCAATATTTTTTTGTTGGTTTGAAAGAACGGATCCAAGATCCCCTTGGCTTGTGGGTTCTTTTTCTTCTTGATTTCGATTCTTTATTTTTTTATTCGATGGTATCAAAAAACTTTCTTTTTTTTTTTCATCAATCTTTTTATTTTGATTTTTACTACTATTTTCATTTCTATTCAAATTAAAAAGAAGTAATTTGCTTGGTATAAACCAAGGTTTCGTTTTATATGCATTATAAAGTAACAAAAATTCTGGGAAGAACCAAAGCTCCAGATTCGATATGGGACGCTTTAGTATTTTTTCATTCATCCCCATCCAATCCAAAAAAACTTTTGAGGAGTTTGGTGGATTCATTTCTGGAATCATAAGATCAAAAATATTTCTTTTATCAATTAATTTATAATTATTAGTAAAAATCTGAATATTTTGATTACTATTGGCATCGATCGTGATCCAGGCCGCAATATCGACTTTTCGTCTAAGATCAAAATTGATAATTTTCCAATCCAAATATTTTCTATCGGGAGTTTTTTCCATATCTAGAGTATCGCTCTTTACTAGATAATTATCGATAGGGATACTCTTCAGCATATCAAAAAGGGTCTCTTTATATGTGTTATAATTATAAGAAGTCTCTTGGTTCTTATTTCCTTGAAACCGTGATCTAGAAATAAATGAGTCCTTTTTATTTTCATAATTAATAGATTTATATGATAAAAGATCATATTTATAGTATTTTTGAAAATTATCTTTTTCATTCGATAATGAATAGACTTCAAAAATATTTTGTTTTTTGAGTTGGTCTTTTTCATATGAATTCCATTTGCTGAAATTTTTCCTTTTAACCATACGACGTTGATGAACTCTATTTCGCCATTGTTGTGGTATTAATCTAGACCATTTGATCTGAGATAAATCGTATTGATAATGCCCTCTTAACCAGTTTTTCCATTGATTCATTTCAGAACTGTTAGCCCTTAATTTAGAATGAATTATTCCTTGTGTTTCAAAAGAATCCTTTATTTCAGGCTTAAGAAAAAAGGTGATTCCTTGATATTGAAGAATAGATTTAAATTTATACAAGTTAATAACTTGGGTTTGTGACAATTTGTAAAATACATATGCTTGTGACAAGTAGGATAAGTCATAAAAAATAGGTAAATTTGTCTTATTATTACTAATATTATAAAGTGTCTTTTTTATAGTCGAAATAAACTCAATTGGATTTTGATTTTTTTTTTTAATTATTTCTTGATTTGTTTCATTATTGTAAATGGATTTATTCAGAATTTTATTTCTTGATTCAAAAAAGAATTTTTTATTCATTCTGGAAATATTAATGATAGATAAAAATATATCTGTGTATATTCTTTCAATGAAAAATTTTAGAAAAAGGGGTAATTTACAGATTAATCGAGCATTTCTTCTTTTTAATATTTGCCATTTTTCTAATCTTTTAGCATTATAACTTGTTTTGTTAAGACTAATATTTAGTTCTGGAATTACTTTTTTTTTCTCTTTTAGAATTGTTTCTATTTGATTTCTAATTGTATTTGTTCTATCAGTCAGATCCTTCATTTTTTTTTCTGTCAATGAAGAATTTGTCCAACTTGGAGATGTTATTTGACTAAATGATTCGTGAATCATCTGATTGCTGATTATAGGATCAGTTTCTTTTTTAGTTTCACTCGATTCATATACTTCTACTTCTCTTGATCGAAATAAAAGAATTGGATTTATTTTTAAGAGTTCTTTTCTTATTTTTTTTATAAAAATGACACCTTTGATAACCCATTTTTTTGTTTCTTTTAAAATTTGTTGAAGTAATTTTATTTTTCCTTTTAAAATTTTTGGAACTCGAAAATATTTCTTTTTGAATTTTCCAATTTTTTTTTCGAGTTCCTTAAAAATGGGTTCAAAAAAAGAGAGTCGTTTTCGGGGAGAACCAAAAGGAAGTTCGGTTTCCATTCCCCAAACTGTTAAAAAACAAAAATCATCTTTTTCTTTTTTCTTTTTCATTATTAGATCTTTATGAGAGAATCGGAGTTTAGATCTGTGCCAAGGTCTCAGACAGAAAGGATATAATATTTTTATCTGAATACCGTCTGTCAACCAATTTTGCGGATATTCTGTTTCGGATAATTGAACACCATTATAGGTACATTTAACGTGCATCTCCCTATTCCATTCCTGTAAATCCTCAAACCATTCAGGAAGTTGCAATAGTAACATACGTCCAATATTTTTTCCTATTATCAATGAAGGTAATAGAATATATTTTCTAAAAATAGATTGAGTTATTAACATGGAACCTCTTATTACTTGCGCAAATGGAATGGTATCCCAAGCCTCTGCTATCTCTATTCGCGCGCTCTCCTTTCTTTTGTTCTCTTCTTTTTTGTCCTTCTCTTTTTTTTCTTCTCTTGTTGTTTCCTCTTCTGTATACTCTATAATTTTGAATGCTGACCCTTTCCCTACCCAATATCTAAAAATTCGTTTAATTGGTCCAGAGATATCAAAAGAAAAAAGAGGGGATTTTTTTATTCTGTCCAAAAAAAGAGGGGAATGCACATTTGCTTGAAATAGTTCCCAAATAACTATTTTACGTCTTTGAGCACGTATAGAACCTTTGATTATGCTTCGTCGAAAATCTGATTGTTGTGAATAACGTATCAAAGCCACTTCGTCTGTTTGATCAGGAGTATTAGTATCCTCAGTATCCTCTTTGTTATCAGTAAAAATTACTACACGTTTAGCTTTTCTTGAGCGAATTTGATGGTCTAATGGTTCGTTTTCTTCATTTTCTCCTGATTCTTGTTCCAAATCGCTGATTAATTTGTATGACCATCGAGGCACTTTTTTACTGATTTCTTTTATTCTAATCGATTTTTTGCTAATTTTTTGACTATTAGTATCAGTTACAATTCTATTTAATAAATATTTTAAATATTTTTTTCTTTGTTCTGAATCTATTCTTCCTTCTTGTTCGTCTGAAAATACAGAAAGACCGTTCGAATTCAAATTTGATCCTGATTTTTTACCAAATTCATTGATGAAAGTTAAGAAATCAACAATTTCGGTTGATAATGGTTTTTTATCAAATCTATCTACTTTCTGTTCCAATTTTTGGTAATAAGTATTCGTAAGAAGGATACCATGAATCCGATTTATCCCAATTTTATCTATGAAATTGTCTATCAAAGTTTTTTTTTTTATTGAAGGTGAAAGACTTTTTGTTATTCTTTTGCGATATGGTCCGTTCAAGAAAGGATCGTACATTTGGGGTAAGTATTCTTTTGTAGTATTGTCATTACACAACCTAGTTCTTGTTT